GAATAGGTGGGTAAATTCCTTCCCTTAGAACCGTACTTGAGAGTTTCCGACCTCATACGGCTCAGCAGTCAAGTTCTCAAGTTCTTTTGGTGTCCCTTTTTTTAATCTACCATATCTAATTGAATGAGATTTCTCGTGGATCTATCCCATTTTTTTATCTCGAGTTAACCAAAAGAAAAAGAGGTTGGTTATGGTTATAAGTTTCAAACTTGAATTTTACTTACTAATTTAATCAGTTTTCTCTTTTCTCCCACCTTCATAAAGCGCATAGGCATTTCCACTATCATTAGAGTTTTCTAAAAAGGTAACTATCTCGGTTTCATATATGAATTTCTATAGAATCTGTGAAAAAGCCTTTCCCTTCTAATTACTAATTAGAAGTAATTAGAAGAAGGAAAAGGCTTACTATCTTTGGGATCTGATGCTACACCGCTGCTCAATACCTTAGGGGATCAACTCTATTACATAAGTTGATTCCTAACTTTTATCTCATATCATGACATAAATAAGCAGTCCTTATTTTGTATCGGCCCAAAACCTCACGAATTGATCTTTACGGCGCTTCCTCTATCAATTAGATCCTTTATCCATAGAATTATCTAGGCATACCTATTTCTTCCTATTTCAAATTCTAAAATTCTATGAAGTTTATTTCTTTGCTACAGCTGATAAAAATCGTTGTTTTGGACGATAAATATGTAGAAAGCCTATTTTTTCTAGTATTTATTAACAGATTTGCTCTTTTTTTACCTTTCTATAGTGGAGATAGTCGCACGTAATGACAGATCACGGCCATATTATTAAAAGCTTGTGGTAAGAATGGGTTTCGCTCTAGTGCACGAAAATAATATTCCAAAGCTTTCGTATGTTCTCCGTTTCTTGTGTGGATAAGGCCTATGTTATAGAGTATATAACTTCGATCATAGGGATCAATTTCTAGTCGCATAGCTTCATAATAATTCTGTAAAGCTTCTGCATAATTTCCTTCGGATTGAGCGGACATCCGTTACGGTCGTCATTCGATTTAAAGAATCTCCGTTTCAGAACCGTACATGAGATTTTCATCTCATACGGCTCCTCCTTTATGTACATAATCAGAATAATACATGGAATCAAAAAAGATTAAAATATTCTCATTATAAACTGAGCGGGGCTGGTGTTTTTACAAAAAATCTCTAGCCAACCTTCTTGTAAAAGATCTTTCCTTAACATCTAGTATGTTGGTACTAGATAAAATAAAAAAAGGGTGACTCCAGCAATTTCTTTGTCTTAAACGCATCTTAATTTTCAGGAATAAGTCACTTCAACAGTCTTAGATGGTTATACGGGTATCCAAAACACGAACGAGATGGATGTTTGTTGTCCCAACCATTCTTGTTAATCCCGATCCTGATAAGGAAAAGGGATAATTTATAACAAAGTTTTCGTGTTGTTGATTCCTAGGAGTAGTGCCTCTTCCTCTATGCCTCCTATTGGTACTAGTGGAGTAAGTTTGACCTAACCCATAGGTGTAACCTTTCGCTCAATACTCTAGAATCGACAATTGAAGCATTTGAGGTTGCATTAATCGGGGATACACGACAGAAGGGCTTGTTTTATTTACAAACTTCACCTTCAACAAGCGTAGATTTATTTCAATAATCTTTTTCTTTCTATCCTGAATAATAATGTGTCTTTCTACTAAGAAGACTAAGAGTGGTAAAAAATATAAATAAAATAAATTACTAATTACTAAATTTAATTTTAAATTCTAAAATAAAGAAAAATTTAAAATAAATAAATCAAAAATACAATAATCAAATCGCACCATCTCTGTAATAGGCGAATGCCTCTTTCTCGCCCGAAGTTGTCGGAATTATTCGTAATAAGATATTGGCTACAATCGAAAAGGTCTTATCAATAAAATTTCCATTTATTCGAGATCTAGACATAGGCAGAAATTCATTCTATAATTTCTTTTAATTACCTTTCGTGAGAAAAAAATCCCACAAACAACGGAATTTTACAATTTACAATACGAAATAACATAAAAACACACTCAGTAAAATTAAACTTCTATTCACAAATTGTTTATTTTTGACAGGAATCAACAAAAACTAAGAAATATTTGAAGCCGATTGGATTTCATCCAAATGTAAATGAAAATGAAATAGAAAATATAGTAGTATAAGAATATAGGAAACTATTCCGATTTCATCAAAGTTGAAGAATCAACGAATTTATCCTAATCTGTAGGATAATTCGAAAAGTTTTGATTGAATTATGATCCAAAGAGGAAAAAGAAAAGAATCGAATAATCGTTCAATGATGGATGAAAATAGAATAATAGTCTAAACTAAATAAAATCATGATCATCATGATCTAAGGGTAGCCATTAAACATAGTCTAAAAAAATGGATCAATCGGTGGAGTCGTTCCAATTCAAGGATTTAATTCGGTATAAATATTCGAAAATAAAGAATAAAGTCGGGAGTGCCATCTTTGTGAACATGAATAGATA